TCGCTGTTATCCAATGTGCAGTTAGAATACAGGTGTAGGCTAAGTAAATCAATGGATAATCTTGGTCCTCTTGAAAATACCAGTGTAAGTGAAGACCCGATTCTAAATGTTACAGAAAAAAACACCTATAATTGGAGTCATAGTGACAGTAGTAATGTTGATCATTTAGGCGGCGTTAGGGACATTCGGAATTTAAACGTGGATGACACTTTTTTAGTTTTAGGTAGGGATAATAAAAAAGACGGTTATTCCATATATTTTGATATTGAAAATCAAGTTTTTGGGATTGATAATAATCATTCTTTTTTGAGTGAATTAGAAAAAGAATTTTCTAGTTATTGGAATTCTAGTTATTTAAATAAGGGGTCTAGGAGTGACGATTCCCACTATGATTATTCTATGTATGATAATAAATATAGTTGGAATAATTACATCAATAGTTGCATTGACAGTTATCTTCGTTCTCAAATCGGGATTGCGAGTTCTATTTTAAGTGGTAGTGAAAATTACAGCGAAAGTTACATTTCTACTTACATTTTGGGTGAAAGTAGAAATAGTAGTGAAAACTGGAATTCCAAGCTAAGAACTAGCACGAACGGCAGCGATTTCGCTCTAAGAGAAAATTCTAATGATCTCGGTGTAACTCAAAAATACAAGCATTTGTGGGTTCAATGTGAAATTTGTTATGGATTAAATTATAAGAAATTTTTTAAATCAAAAATGAATATTTGTGAACAATGTGGATATCATTTGAAAATGAGTAGTTCAGATAGAATTGAACTTTCGATTGATCCAGGGACTTGGGATCCTATGGATGAGGACATGTTCTCCCTGGATCCCATTGACTTTCATTCAGAGGAGGAACCTTATAAAGATCGTATTGATTCTTATCAAAAAAAGACAGGATTAACCGAGGCCATTCAAACCGGCATAGGTCAACTAAACGGCATTCCCGTAGCAATTGGGGTTATGGATTTTCAGTTTATGGGGGGTAGTATGGGATCGGTAGTAGGCGAGAAAATTACTCGTTTAATCGAGTATGCTACTAATCAATTTTTACCTCTTATTCTAGTGTGTGCTTCCGGAGGAGCACGCATGCAAGAAGGAAGTTTGAGCTTGATGCAAATGGCTAAAATTTCTGCTGCTTTATATGATTATCAATCGAATAAAAAGTTAGTTTATGTATCAATCCTTACATCTCCTACGACTGGTGGGGTGACAGCTAGTTTTGGTATGTTGGGGGATATCATTATTGCTGAACCCAACGCCTACATTGCATTTGCAGGTAAAAGAGTAATTGAACAAACATTGAATAAGACAGTACCAGAAGGTTCACAAGCGGCTGAATTTTTATTCCATAAGGGCTTATTTGATCCAATCGTACCACGTAATCTGTTAAAGGGCGTTCTGAGTGAATTATTTCAGCTCCACGCTTTCTTTCCTTTGAATCATAACTTTAGTAGAACCTTAAGTTAATAGTTAATTAAATTGAATTCTTTAAATTATTTTCTTTCTGGCGAATAACTATTTAGAATAAGTATTTATTAAGTATTTATTTATCGGAATCAAAGGAAAAATCCGAAGAATGGATTTGTTTTGGTGACATAAGAGAGAATTATGGAAAGAATCATACAGATAATTTTTTTTTTACCGATATCCCTGATTCCTAATTAGGAAACCTCTATGAACAAGATAAAAGAGCGAATTCTTTTTTCGCGAGGTAGGGTAGTAAATAATAAATAAAACGAATTTCATGTTCTTTTCTTCCTTTCGTATTATATTATAACGAATTTTGGAAGAATTTATAAGGTGAAGAAACTCTTTATTAAATTCAAATTATAATTATGAAATTCAAATTATAAGACAAGAAAAAAAAATAATAGAAAAATAACAAACAAGTGAATTATCATACATGTATTTGATGTATAAAAATGAATAAGTCCATTTAGTTAGTTCTATATTCCTTGCACTTTATTATATATACTCAGTTAGATATACTTAGTATAATTATTATAGGAATTCTAATAATTTTAAGAGATCTTTCTATTTAAGATATCTTTCTAACAATATAATATAGCGATAATAGGTAAAAAAAATAAATATAACAATAAATAACAGGTACAAATATTAAATCGAGGTGCCCATTCTATGACAATTCTCAACAACTTACCCTCTATTTTTGTGCCTTTAGTGGGCTTAGTATTTCCGGCAATTGCAATGGCTTCTTTATCTCTTCATGTTCAAAAAAACAAGATTTTTTAGATCTGATGGGGGCAAATTTCATATATTTTTTTTTCAAGACTTAGACTTGGATTATAACACAGATATCTATTCAGTATAATATGGTATAACTTGTGGCTTCTTTCAAACAGAAAAGAAAGGGCAGGCGTAAACGTAAATCTGATATATGAGTAAACGAGCTATTTGAAAATATTGAAAATAAGTCGCGATTGGGGCGAATGCCTGAAATAAATGTAAAGCCCATGTAGCTATATATGTGTAGATAGGGGATCATATGAGAGGGCTCCTATTATTTTACTTTTAGATCTAACCAATTGCTTCGAAAGATTCACATCAGAATAGTGCAAGTTGATGAAAGTTCCTTCGGAAACAAAAAAATGTAAAGTAAAATTCATTTTGGCCGGTCTCCCACTTCCAATAAAATGTAACTAGATCTAGTATGAGTTGGCGATCAGAACATATATGGATAGAACTTATAGCGGGGTCTCGAAAAATAAGTAATTTCTGCTGGGCCATTATACTTTTTTTAGGTTCATTGGGGTTTTTATTGATTGGAATTTCCAGTTATCTTGACAGAAATTTGATATCTTTATTCCCGTCTCAGGAAATCATTTTTTTTCCACAAGGTATCGTGATGTCGTTCTATGGGCTCGCCGGTCTGTTTATTAGCTCTTATTTGTGGTGCACAATTTCGTGGAATGTAGGTAGTGGTTATGATCGATTCGATAGAAAAGAAGGAATAGTGTGTATTTTTCGTTGGGGATTCCCAGGAAAAAATCGTCGCATCTTACTCCGATTCTTTATGAAAGATATTCAGTCTATCAGAATAGAAGTTAAAGAGGGTTTTAATGCTCGGCGTGTCCTTTATATGGAAATCAGAGGCCAGGGGGCCATTCCTTTGACTCGTACTGATGAGAATTTGACTCCACGAGAAATTGAGCAAAAAGCAGCGGAATTGGCCTATTTTTTGCGTGTACCAATTGAAGTATTTTGAAATAAACGAAGCACTTTTCTTAGCAGGAGGTAAAAAACCAAAAAATCCTCTTTTTTTTTTTTTCCTTTTTTTTCTATAACATAACTTAACTGAAATTTCTTCATAATACTGATGAACCAAAGAAGACGTAGATTATATATACTATATACGGAAAACGGAAAAATTTGAAATTTTGTCCGCAAACTTTTTTTTATGCGTATGTAAATTCACAAAATTCAAGGACTAACCACTGACTCACAAATAAAAACGAGGGAATAGATTCGGGAGTTCGAAGCTTTCTATTCTAAATTCTAATATTAGAATAGAACTTATGCTTGATAGAAATATTAGATCGTATAGAGTTGACGAATGAAGCGGATTCATTAAAAATTCACAGACGCAAAAATGGAAAAAAAAGCATTCATTCCCCTTCTATATCTTACGTCTATAGTATTTTTGCCCTGGTGGGTCTCTTTTTCATTTAATAAAAGTATGGGATCTTGGATTATTAATTGGTGGAATACTAGTAAATCCGAAACTTTTTTAAATGATATTCAAGAAAAGAGTATTCTAGAAAAATTAATAGAATTTGAGGAACTCTTCCTGTTGGACGAAATGATAAAGGAATACCCCGAAACACATCTACAAAAGTTTCGTATCGGAATCCACAAAGAAACGATCCAATTGATCAAGATGCACAACGCAGATCGTATCTATACGATTTTGCACTTCTCGACAAATATAATCTGTTTCGTTATTCTAAGTGGTTATTCTTTTTTAGTTAATGAAGAACTTATTATTCTTAATTCTTGGATTCAAGAATTCATATATAACTTAAGCGACACGATAAAAGCCCTTTCTATTCTTTTATTAACCGACTTATGTATAGGATTCCATTCACCCCACGGTTGGGAACTAATGATTAGCTCTTTCTACAAGGATTTTGGATTTGCTCATAATGATCAAATTATATCTGGACTTGTTTCCACCTTTCCAGTCATTTTCGATACAATTTTTAAATATTGGATCTTCCGTTATTTAAATCGTGTATCTCCGTCACTTGTAGTGATTTATCATTCAATGAATGACTGAAAAATGATCCACCGATCCAATTAGAATTTTGTTATTTTGTCCATAAGTAAAATAAAACATTCAAAATCTTACTTTTTTTTATATACTTATTTTTTCTATACATCCAATAGATTCGGATTCCTCCTATATTTTAGTAAAAATTTTTCAGTAACTAGCAGCATCGTGGATAGGGAACTATCCTAGCGACCTACCTAATTTTATTGTATAAATTTTCTGGATCAACGACTGGACCATGCAAACTAGAAAGACCCTCTCTTGGATAAAGGAAGAGATTACTCGCTCCATTTCCGTATCGCTCATGATATATATAATAACTGGGGCATACATTTCAAATGCATATCCCATTTTTGCACAGCAGGGTTATGAAAATCCGCGCGAAGCAACTGGTCGTATTGTATGCGCGAATTGTCATTTAGCTAATAAGCCCGTGGGTATTGAGGTTCCACAAGCGGTACTTCCAGATACTGTATTTGAAGCAGTTGTTCGAATTCCTTATGATATGCAACTAAAACAAGTTCTTGCTAATGGTAAAAAGGGAGCTTTGAATGTGGGGGCCGTGCTTATTTTACCCGAGGGGTTTGAATTAGCCCCTCCTGATCGTATTTCGCCAGAGATGAAAGAAAAGATAGGTAATCTCTCTTTTCAGAGTTATCGCCCCGCTAAAAAGAATATTCTTGTGATAGGTCCTGTTCCT